ACAAGCCTTAATCTATAATCTATTATTTTTTTTATTTCCTTAATTAATTTGATTTCGTTTGATTAGAGTGAAACTCCTTAAAAACCCCCGCTTTCTTTAAAATATCCTGAACCGTTTCTGTAGGTTGAGCACCTTTCTCAAGGAAATATAGAATAGCAGGAACATTTAAATAAGTTTGATTCTTTATCGGATCATAAAAACCCACTTTCCGAAGATCTCGTCCTTCTCTTCGGGACCGAACATCAATTGCAACGATTCGATAGACGGCTCATTGGGATAGATGTAAAAAAGTAACCCCCCCCTCGAAACGTATAGGAAGTTTTATCCTCGTACGGCTCATTCAAAATAATTTTTAGTTCTACTTAATGTATAGAATCACAAATGGGTCTATAAAAAAATGGTTGAAATCCCCCCCCTTTTTTTTACTTCCTTAAAAAAAATCATTTGTACTCATAACTCAAGTTAGATAACTCTCCAGTGGCTTAAAGGAAAATATTTAAACATTTCATTTATTGAGTGGTCTTGAAACCTCTCTTTTTTGTTTCTTTTATTTCAAATCTATTTGAATTTTTATTATGGTACAATTATGGAAACAATGGAAAAGATCTTTTCTTGTTTTGGGATCCTTTAATCTTTGTTTTAAATCATTGGGTTTAGACATAACTTCGGTGATTCTTAATCCTTTCAAAATGGCAGCAACATACCTTTTTTTGCGATTTATTTCTAATAAAGAATCATAGAAAGGGTTGATTCTCATATAATAAACTTTGTATGGAAAGAATTTTTTCAATTCCAACAAATTTTATTTTAGATTGAAAACGCGAAACCCTTTCAATTTCTCTATCAACGATATACTTAACGAAGTTCTTCCAATTTATTGATTGGCATTAACCATAGACCTTTGCCCCTGAGAAATGAATCAATAATTTCTACTCGAGCTCCATCATCGACTATTTCCATTATAACCCGATGGGTTTGTAGTGAAACAGAATAAATGATGTCGAGTCAAGAGCACTTTCATTCTTATATAAAATGGTGGATGTAAAAATCCACAATGGATCATGTCTTTCAAGTCGCACGTTGCTTTCTACCACATCGTTTCAAACGAAGTTTTACCATAACATTTCTCTAATTTGGAACCGGTATGGAATTGATTCAATTATGGAATCGTGAATAATCATTGGTTCATTCGCTATATAGTACTCTATCACTTTTCTTCTAGATAGATGGATAGAAATTTTTCTGAAGAGGTTTTAGCACGAATTCAACGTAACTCCAATTTTATTTTTTTATTGTTATAGTATAAATACAAGATTTTTTTTTTAATTATAAAAATTATTATATTCTAAAAATATAAATAAAAAAGAAAGAATTTAAATTTTTGTCATTTATTTTTATGAAATGAATAAAAAAGACTGATGGGAGGGAAGACTTGAGTCCTTATTGTTTCTATTCTTATTTTCTCAAATCGCTATAAAGAATAGTTCCTATCTTATAGATATTCTGTGTTAAATATGGTTTAGATATTGAAATTTGCCTTTTTCAATTTAAGAAATCCTAAAATTTTTATTTCACAACGAAAAACGACTCTCACTGAAATAGAGCAATAATAATATATACATATAGACTATGCATTTCCTAGTTTTATATACGTATTTTCATATTTTGTTTAACTTAATATTTCAGTAATATTTCGATAAATTCCCTGGGAATCAAAAAAAAATAAGAATTGTATTCTATTCAATATTAGACCTTTAAACATAAATAGCAAGTTGTTCACAAGAATCTTATTCTAATCAAATTTAGATAATTTAGAATGGAATATGTTCTGGGACGGAAGGATTCGAACCTCCGAATACCGGGATCAAAACCCGTTGCCTTACCACTTGGCCACGCCCCATTAAAATTTCTATTCGACACTAATAAAGAATAATGCTGGTATTAGTTGATAGTCAATTCTAATACAAATAAATATCGAATTTAGAAAATATATTCTTACTAGGATTTTTATATGTGTATATATAGAATAAAATTGAATTTATTGATCATTACATATAATTCAATTAAGATATTGTATGAAAGTCGAATTTCTTCTATTCCATTTGAGAATGGGAGGGTTTTTGGTTGGGTGAATTCAAAGACAAAGAAGGATTTTTTCTACCTTACTTTCTTCTTTTTGACTTCATATCAATAACTCAATCAAAATTCAATTATCTCCAAGAACAAAATGTCTGTTATGCTTAATATCTTTAGTTTGATCTGTATTAATTCGGCTCTTTATTCGAGTCATTTTGTCTTCGCCAAATTGCCGGAGGCCTACGCTTTTTTGAATCCGATTGTAGATGTTATGCCAGTCATACCTCTGTTTTTTTTTCTTTTAGCCTTTGTTTGGCAAGCTGCTGTAAGTTTTCGCTGAGATCTTGAATATTATATCCTATAAAATTCAGGATTTATTTCGAAAATTCTATCAATTGGATCAGATAAGTCTCATAATAATGAA